GTTGATGTAGCTTATAACAAAGCAAGGCACTGAAAATGCCTAGATGAGTATTTTACTCCATAAACACAAAGGTTTGGTCCTAGCTTTTTTATTAATTATAAGCAAAATTATACATGCAAGAGTCATCACTCCTGTGAGAATGCCCTACAAATCTTTATAGATCTATAGGAGCAGGTATCAAGCACACTCATAGTAGCTCACAACACCTTGCTTTGCCACACCCCCACGGGATACAGCAGTAATTAAAATTAAGCAATAAACGAAAGTTTGACTAAGTTATGCTATATTACTCTTAAGGGTTGGTAAATCTCGTGCCAGCCACCGCGGTCATACGATTAACCCTGATTAATAAATTTCGGCGTAAAGAGTGTTAAAATTTAAACAAAATAAGATTAAGCCTTATCTAAGTCGTAAAAAACATCAGATAAAAATAAACCCATTAACGAAAGTAATCTTAACAAATATAAAAACACCAAAGCTGAGATCCAAACTGGGATTAGATACCCCACTATGCTCAGCCATAAACACAAATATTTAACAACAAAAATATTCGCCAGAGAACTACTAGCAACAGCTTAAAACTCAAAGGACTTGGCGGTGCTTTAAACCCATCTAGAGGAGCCTGTTCTATAATCGATAAACCCCGATAAACCTTACCACTTCTCGCTAATCCAGTCTATATACCGCCATCTTCAGCAAACCCCTACAGGGAAATAAAGTAAGCACAATTATTATCATAAAAACGTTAGGTCAAGGTGTAACCAATGAAGTGGGAAGAAATGGGCTACATTTTCTTTCAAAAGAATATATACAACAGTAATCTTTATGAAAATTAAGGATTTAAGGAGGATTTAGTAGTAAATTAAGAACAGAGAGCTTAATTGAACTAGGCCATAAAGCACGCACACACCGCCCGTCACCCTCCTCAAATATATACTCAATTTATATAAATTAAAAATACAAGAGGAGATAAGTCGTAACAAGGTAAGCATACTGGAAAGTGTGCTTGGAAAACAAAGTATAGCTTAATCAAAAGCACCCGGCCTACACCCGGAAGATCTCAAATAAACTGATTACTTTGAACTAACTCTAGCCTATCCTTCACAAAATACAAATATTATATAATAATAAAATAAAACATTTACAATATAAAAGTATAGGAGATAGAAATTTATATAAGCGCTATAGAAATAGTACCGTAAGGGAAAGATGAAAGAATAATTAAAGTATAAAACAGCATAGATTAAATCTAGTACCTTTTGCATAATGAATTAACTAGACAAAATTTGACAAAAAGACCTTAAGTCAAAAACCCCGAAACCAAACGAGCTACTTTTAAACAGCTAAAAACATTGAGCAAACTCATCTATGTAGCAAAATAGTGAGAAGATTTAAAAGTAGAGGTGAAAAGCCAACCGAGCTTGGAGATAGCTGGTTATCCAAATAAGAACTTCAGTTCAACTTTAAGATATTTCCCTAAAAACCATAAAATTTAAATGAAATCTTAAATGTTAGATTAAGAAGGGACAGCTTCTTAAATAAGGATACATCCTTAAACAGAGGGTAAAAAATACACCTACCATAGTAGGCCTAAAAGCAGCCATCAATTAAGAAAGCGTTCAAGCTCAACAAATTAACTATCAATATCCCTAAAACATATAATAAACCCCTGTAAAAACAATTGGATTAATCTATAAAAATATAGAAGAAACAATGTTAATATCAGTAATTAGAACTACTTCTCCTTGCACAAGTATAAGTTAAATATCTAACCAGTTAACAACTTTATAAAAAACATAACTAATAAGTTAAATATTAAAAACTTTGTCAACCCAACTCAGGAGTGCAATAAAGGAAAGACTAAAATAAGTAAAAGGAACTCGGCAAATACAAACCCCGCCTGTTTACCAAAAACATCACCTCTAGCATTACAAGTATTAGAGGCACTGCCTGCCCAGTGACAATTAAATGTTAAACGGCCGCGGTATCCTGACCGTGCAAAGGTAGCATAATCACTTGTTCTTTAAATAAGGACTAGTATGAAAGGCTAAACGAGGGTTTAACTGTCTCTTTCTTATAGTCAATGAAATTGACCTCTCCGTGAAGAGGCGGAGATTAAAAAATAAGACGAGAAGACCCTATGGAGCTTAAATTAAATAATTCATTTCCTATTACAAAAAATCAATAAGATATAAAAAATGGAATTATGAATTAACTATTTTGGTTGGGGTGACCTCGGAGCATAATTAAACCTCCGAATGATATTAACTTAGACACACAAGTCAAAGATATTATCATAAATTGACCCAGAGAACATCTGATCAACGAACCAAGTTACCCTAGGGATAACAGCGCAATCCTATTATAGAGTTCATATCGACAATAGGGTTTACGACCTCGATGTTGGATCAGGACATCCAAATGGTGCAACCGCTATTAAAGGTTCGTTTGTTCAACGATTAAAGTCCTACGTGATCTGAGTTCAGACCGGAGTAATCCAGGTCGGTTTCTATCTATTAAATATTTCTCCCAGTACGAAAGGACAAGAGAAATGAGGCCTATAGGCCATCTATGCCTTAGTGGTAAAGGAATGATATTATATTAATTCCTTAACCACTAATAAACTATAACCCGAGATAAGGGTTTGTTAAGGTGGCAGAGCCCGGTAATTGCATAAAACTTAAAACTTTACCATCAGAGGTTCAACTCCTCTCCTTAACACTTATGTACTTAATTAATTTCATCTTTATAATTATCCCTATCCTTCTAGCCATAGCATTTCTAACTTTAATAGAACGTAAAACCCTAGGATATATACAACTACGAAAAGGCCCTAACATAGTAGGCCCATACGGTATTCTACAACCAGTAGCAGATGCATTAAAACTATTTATCAAAGAACCACTACATCCTTCTACATCATCAATATTATTATTTACTATCGCACCATCACTAGCTCTAACCCTCGCCATATCTATATGAATTCCTATTCCCATACCATACTCCTTAATTAATATAAACCTAGGAGCCCTATTTATCCTAGCTACATCCAGCTTAGCAGTATATTCTATCCTATGATCTGGTTGAGCATCAAATTCCAAATACGCATTATTTGGAGCCCTGCGAGCCGTAGCACAAACTATTTCTTATGAAGTAACTCTAGCTATTATCCTCTTATCCATTTTACTACTTAACGGAACATTTACACTATCAACTTTAATAACTACCCAAAAAAATATTTGACTAATTATCCCAACTTGACCTTTAGCCATAATATGATTTGTATCCACCCTAGCAGAAACAAATCGAGCACCATTTGATCTAACAGAAGGTGAATCAGAACTAGTTTCAGGATTTAATGTAGAATATGCTGCAGGACCCTTTGCCCTCTTCTTCATAGCTGAATATATAAATATCCTATTAATAAATGCTTTAACTACTATCATCTTCTTAAACTCCATAATAACAATTACATATCCAGAACTTCACACAATAAATTTCATAATCAAAACACTGATTTTAACTGCCCTTTTTCTATGAGTTCGAGCCTCTTACCCACGATTCCGCTATGATCAACTAATACACCTATTATGAAAAAATTTCCTACCACTTACACTAGCACTTTGCATATGACATATCTCTATACCAATTTTCTTATCCAGCATCCCACCCCAATCTATCTAGAAATATGTCTGAAAAAAGAGTTACTTTGATAGAGTAAATCATAGAGGTTTAATCCCTCTTATTTCTAGAACAATAGGAATTGAACCTAACCTAAAGAACTCAAAATTCTCTGTGCTACCCATACACTATATTCTATTAGTAAGGTCAGCTAATTAAGCTATCGGGCCCATACCCCGAAAATGTTGGTCCAATCCCTTCCCGTACTAATTAATATCACAACAATAACAATTATCTACACTACTCTAATTATAGGTACACTTACTACTCTAATTAGCTCTCACTGATTACTAATATGAATTGGATTAGAACTAAGCATACTATCTATCATTCCCATTCTCATAAATAAATCTAACCCTCGCTCAACAGAAGCTGCCACAAAATATTTTCTCACACAAGCAACTGCATCTATAATTCTACTTATATCAATCATCATAACAATAATATACTCAGGACAATGATCCATCATTTATTCCAACAACCCAATCGTCTCATTAACTTTAACTTTATCTCTTATCATAAAACTAGGCCTAGCCCCATTCCACTTCTGAGTTGCAGAAGTCACACAAGGAACATCATTAATATCTGGAATAATCCTATTAACATGACAAAAAATTGCACCACTATCAATTTTAATACAAATCTCCCCAATAACCAATCAATCATTAATTATTAGCTCAGCACTACTTTCAACACTATTAGGGGGATGAGGAGGCTTAAATCAAACACAACTACGAAAAATCCTAGCATATTCTTCAATCGCCCATATAGGATGAATACTAGTAGTAATAAATTTTATACCTTCAATTTCCCTATTCAACTTAACATTATATATTATCTTAACCATCTCATTATTTACAGCCCTCTACTCAAATAATAATCTCACTACACTATCACTTTCCCACGTATGAAGCACAGCCCCTCCTACTATCATCATTATCTTAATAAACTTATTATCACTAGGAGGCCTTCCACCTTTAACAGGATTCGCCCCAAAATGATTTATTATTCAAGAATTAGTAAAAAATAATAACATTATAATCCCCACTCTCATAACAATAATAGCTTTACTAAGCCTTTATTTTTACATTCGATTAACCTACTCAACCACATTAACTCTATTTCCAACTACAAACAATATAAAAACCAAATGACATTTCCACAATAAAAAAACAATAATAATCTTAGCTCCACTAACCACATTATCTACCATAACTCTTCCATTAACACCCCTTCTACTCACTATAAACTAAGGAAATTAGGTTAAATAGACCAAGAGCCTTCAAAGCTCTAAGCAAATATACTAATATTTATTTCCTGCTAAGGATTGCAAGTTCATAACCTACATCATTTGCATGCAAAACAAACACTTTAATTAAGCTAAACCCTTCTAGGTTGGTGGGACATTAACCCACGAAAAATTAGTTAACAGCTAAACACCCTAAACAACTGGCTTCAACCTACTTCTCCCGCCCTAAAAAGAAAAAGGAGGGCGGGAGAAGCCCCGGCAGGTTTGAAGCTGCTCCTTTGAATTTGCAATTCAATATGAATAATCACCTCAAAGCTTTATATGGTAAAAAAAGGACTACAACCTTTATCTTTAGATTTACAGTCTAATGCTTACATTCAGCCATTTTACCTATGTTAATTAACCGATGATTATTCTCTACTAATCACAAAGACATCGGCACTTTATATCTTTTATTTGGTGCATGAGCTGGAATAGTAGGAACCGCCCTAAGTTTATTAATTCGTGCAGAGTTAGGCCAACCAGGCGCATTATTAGGAGATGATCAAATCTATAATGTAATTGTAACCGCCCACGCTTTTGTTATAATTTTCTTCATAGTTATACCAATTATAATCGGAGGGTTTGGGAATTGATTAATTCCTCTTATGATTGGAGCCCCTGATATAGCATTCCCACGAATAAATAATATAAGTTTTTGGCTTCTGCCCCCATCATTTTTACTCCTTCTTGCCTCATCAATAGTAGAAGCTGGGGCCGGAACAGGCTGAACAGTGTACCCTCCTTTAGCTGGAAACTTAGCTCATGCAGGAGCTTCTGTTGATTTAACAATCTTTTCACTTCACTTAGCAGGAGTATCCTCTATCTTAGGGGCTATTAATTTCATTACAACCATTATTAATATAAAACCACCAGCTCTAACACAATATCAAACACCCTTATTTGTTTGATCTGTTTTAATTACAGCCGTTCTTCTTCTCCTTTCACTACCAGTTTTAGCTGCTGGTATCACAATACTATTAACAGACCGTAACCTAAACACAACCTTCTTTGATCCAGCCGGCGGAGGAGACCCAATTCTCTACCAACACTTATTCTGATTCTTCGGTCACCCCGAAGTTTACATCTTAATTCTTCCCGGTTTCGGAATAATTTCTCATATCGTAACATATTATTCAGGAAAAAAAGAACCCTTTGGTTATATGGGTATAGTATGAGCCATAATATCAATTGGTTTTCTAGGATTTATCGTATGAGCACACCACATATTTACAGTAGGTATAGATGTAGACACACGAGCATATTTCACATCTGCTACAATAATTATTGCCATCCCTACTGGAGTTAAAGTATTTAGCTGATTAGCAACATTGCACGGAGGTAATATTAAATGATCTCCTGCTATACTATGAGCTCTAGGGTTCATTTTTCTATTTACTGTAGGAGGCCTTACAGGAATCGTTCTAGCCAATTCTTCCTTAGACATTGTGCTACATGATACTTACTATGTTGTTGCACATTTTCACTACGTATTATCAATAGGTGCTGTATTCGCCATTATAGGAGGATTTGTTCACTGATTTCCCTTATTTTCAGGTTATTCACTAGATCAGACATGAGCTAAAATCCACTTCTTCATTATATTTGCAGGAGTAAATATTACCTTTTTTCCACAACACTTCTTAGGTTTATCAGGTATACCTCGACGATACTCAGATTATCCAGATGCATATACATTCTGAAATATAATCTCCTCAATAGGCTCATTCATTTCTTTAACCGCAGTAGTAGTTATAATTTTCATAATTTGAGAAGCTTTCGCCTCTAAACGAGAAATCGTGATAACTGAGTTAACTTCAAATAACCTAGAGTGACTTCACGGTTGCCCTCCTCCTTACCATACATTTGAAGAACCTACATATATCAAAATTTAATTACAAGAAAGGAAGGAGTCGAACCCCCAAGAACTAGTTTCAAGCCAGCTTCATAACCCTTATGACTTTCTTTACTGAACCTAGATATTAGTAAAAATATTACATAACTTTGTCAAAGTTAAATTACTGGTTCAATTCCTGTATATCTTTATGGCATACCCATATGAACTAGGATTTCAAGATGCCACATCTCCTATTATAGAAGAACTACTTCATTTTCATGATCATACACTTATAATTGTATTTTTAATTAGTACTTTAGTATTATATCTTATCTCTCTTATATTAACAACAAAACTAACACATACAAGCACTATAGATGCTCAAGAGGTAGAAACTATCTGAACAATTCTTCCTGCCATTATCCTAATTATAATCGCACTTCCATCATTACGAATTTTATACATAATAGATGAAGTTAACAACCCATTGTTAACAGTAAAGACCATAGGTCATCAATGATATTGAAGCTATGAGTACACAGATTATGAAGAATTAAATTTTGATTCTTATATAACCCCTACAACAGACCTAAATCCGGGTGAACTTCGACTTCTTGAAGTAGACAATCGAGTAGTTCTCCCAATAGAAGTTCCAGTACGAATATTAATTTCATCAGAAGATGTTCTACACTCATGAGCCATTCCATCACTAGGATTAAAAACTGATGCTATTCCAGGACGGTTAAATCAAGCAATCCTAACATCATCTCGTCCTGGCTTATTTTACGGTCAATGTTCAGAAATCTGTGGTTCCAACCATAGCTTCATACCTATCGTCATTGAATTAGTAACTTTAAAAGCATTTGAAAACTGATGCTCTTCAATACTATAAGCCACTATGAAGCTAAATAGCATTAACCTTTTAAGTTAAAGATTGAGAAATAGATTCTCCATAGTGAAATGCCACAACTAGATACATCTACATGATTTATTGTTATTATCTCTATGCTCCTTACATTATTTATTATCTTCCAACTAAAAACTATAACCCACCAGTTCCCTATTAATCCCCAATCAACTCATTTAAAACAAACAAAACAAAGTACACCTTGAGAAAAAAAATGAACGAAAACCTATTTGCCTCTTTCATAACACCTAACCTATTAGGTATCCCTATTGTGATATTTATTATTATATTTCCAACTATTATATTTCCTAGTCCTAATCGATTAATTAATAACCGAACTATTACAGTTCAGCAGTGATTAATTAAATTAATTTTAAAACAAATAATAATAATTCATAGTACTAAAGGACAAACTTGATCTCTTATATTAATTACACTAATCCTATTCATTGGAACAACCAATTTACTAGGACTTCTTCCCCATTCCTTTACCCCCACAACTCAATTATCTATAAACTTAGGAATAGCAATTCCCCTTTGAGCAGGAGCCGTATTATTAGGTTTCCGCCACAAAACAAAAATATCTTTAGCTCATTTTCTCCCTCAAGGCACACCAATTATTCTTATTCCAATATTAGTAATTATTGAAACAATTAGCCTCTTGATCCAACCTATAGCCCTAGCAGTCCGTCTTACTGCTAACATTACTGCTGGTCACTTATTAATACACTTAATTGGAGGTGCAACCTCAGTTTTATTTTCTATTAGCACTCCTGCTGCACTTACCACATTTATCATTCTATTACTATTAACAATACTAGAATTTGCTGTAGCCTTAATCCAAGCATATGTTTTTACACTACTAGTTAGTCTTTACCTACATGATAATACTTAATGACCCATCAAACACACGCATACCATATAGTTAATCCTAGCCCTTGACCCCTTACAGGAGCCTTATCAGCTCTTCTACTTACCTCAGGCCTTATCATATGATTTCACTTTAACTCTACTACACTACTTTCTCTAAGTATTTTAACTAATACATTAACCATATACCAATGGTGACGTGATGTGGTGCGAGAAGGAACATATCAAGGCCACCATACATCAACAGTTCAAAAAGGTCTTCGCTATGGTATAATCCTATTTATTATTTCAGAAGTATTCTTCTTCTCAGGTTTTTTCTGAGCCTTTTATCACTCTAGCCTTGCACCTACTCCAGAACTAGGAGGATACTGACCTCCTACAGGAATCAACCCCCTTAATCCACTAGAAGTACCTTTACTAAACACATCAATCCTATTAGCTTCTGGTGTCTCAATTACCTGAGCTCATCACAGCTTAATAGAGGGTAATCGTAAACAAATAACTCAAGCCCTTGCAATCACAATTGCCCTAGGAGCTTATTTTACATTACTACAAGTATCAGAATATTTTGAAGCACCTTTTACTATCTCCGACGGAATTTACGGTTCAACATTCTTCGTCGCTACAGGATTCCATGGATTACACGTAATCATCGGCTCAACATTTCTTTTAACTTGCCTATTACGACAACTTTATTACCACTTTACTTCAAACCACCATTTTGGCTTCGAAGCCGCAGCCTGATATTGACATTTTGTAGATGTAGTATGACTATTTTTATATGTATCAATTTACTGATGAGGGTCATATCTTCTTAGTATAACCAGTACAACTGACTTCCAATCAGCAAGATCCGAATCAATAACGGAAGAAGATAATAAATATTATTATATCCATTACTATCAACTACCTACTAACTATTGCCCTTATTACTATCGCATTCTGATTACCTCAACTTAACATCTACACAGAAAAAGCTAGTCCCTATGAATGTGGTTTTGACCCTACAGAAATTACACGCTTGCCCTTCTCTATAAAATTTTTCCTAATCGCTATTACATTCCTCTTATTTGATTTAGAAATCGCCCTCCTTCTTCCTCTTCCATGAGCTTTTCAATCGATTAAACTTAATATAACAATGTGAATCTCCACTGCACTAATTCTAATCTTATCATTAGGATTAACCTATGAATGACTACATAAAGGTTTAGAATGAACTGAATATAGTAGTTAGTTTAACAAAAACAAATGATTTCGACTCATTAAATTATGCTTTAATACATAACTACTAAAATGACCTCAATCCTATTCAATATAACTACAGCTTTTACCGTATCATTTATGGGAGTAATAATTTACCGATCACATATAATATCTTCACTGCTATGTCTAGAAGGGATAATATTATCTTTATTCATTTTAGGTGCTGTTACTATATTAAACCTTCAATATACCTCATCCTTTTCTACTCCTATTATATTACTTGTATTCGCCGCCTGCGAAGCAGCTGTAGGCTTAGCATTACTAGTAATAATCTCAAATACATATGGGATTGATTATGTACAAAACCTAAATCTATTACAATGCTAAAAATTATTATTCCAACAGCTATACTTATTCCTACTGTCTGATTATCTAAACCTTCAACAATATGAATTAACTCTACATCTTACAGTATATTAATTGCACTAATCAGTCTAACATATCTCAACAAATCCGACATATCTAATACAAACTATTCTTTAATATTCTTCTGTGATTCCTTATCATCTCCTCTATTAGTATTAACAACATGACTTCTTCCCTTAATAATTATTGCAAGCCAAAGCCACCTAAAAAATGAAACAAAATCTCGAAAAAAGCTATATATCTCCTTACTGATTTTACTTCAAATATTCCTTATTCTTACATTCTCAGCAACAGAAATAATTATATTTTATATTTTATTCGAAACCACGCTAATTCCAACTCTAATTATTATTACACGCTGAGGTAATCAAACTGAACGAATAAAAGCAGGACTATATTTCCTCTTCTATACACTAGTTGGTTCCTTACCCTTACTAATTTCATTAATTTATATACAAAATCAAATAGGATCATTAAACATCCTATTATTTAATCATTATAATAGTTATATTTACCACAACTGATCCAATAATCTAATATGACTGGCTTGCACTATAGCATTTATAATTAAACTACCCCTTTATGGTCTTCACCTATGATTACCTAAAGCACATGTAGAAGCTCCTATTGCAGGCTCAATAGTACTTGCCGCTATCTTACTAAAACTAGGAGGCTACGGAATAATACGAACTTCACAATTGTTAGAACCCTTAACAAATCACATATCTTATCCTTTTATCCTCCTATCACTATGAGGAATAATCATAACTAGCTCTATTTGCCTCCGCCAAACAGATTTAAAATCTCTCATCGCCTACTCATCTGTAAGCCACATAGCATTAGTTATTATCGCTATTATAATTCAAACTCCATGAAGCTTTATAGGAGCTACAGCATTAATAATTGCCCACGGTCTAACTTCTTCACTACTTTTCTGTCTAGCTAATTCTAATTATGAACGCGTACATAGCCGAACACTTCTATTGGCTCGAGGCCTACAAATACTATTTCCACTAATAAGCCTATGATGAATTATCGCAAGTCTTACTAACCTAGCACTCCCTCCTACCATTAATCTAATCGGAGAATTACTAATCATTGTATCAATCTTCTCATGATCCCACCTCACAATTATCTTGACTGGTCTAAATATCCTAATTACTGCCCTTTATACATTATTTATATTAACCATAACACAACGAGGCAAACTCCCTTACCATATTCATAATCTACCACCAACATTTACACGAGAAAATATCTTAATAACCCTTCACATTATCCCCTTACTACTACTAATTTTTAACCCTAAAATTATCCTAGGTAATCTATATTGTAAATATAGTTTAACTAAAACATTAGATTGTGAATCTAATATCAGAAGAATAGAAACTTCTTATTTACCACCCGAAGAAAGAACGATGGAACTGCTAATTCCACATCCCCATAACTAATATTATGGCTTTCTTGACTTTTATAGGATAGAAGTATTCCATTGGTCTTAGGAACCAAAAAAATTGGTGCAACTCCAAATAAAAGTAATAAATCTATTTACTTCTACGTTTACTCTGACCCTAATACTACTCATACTTCCTATTCTATCACCCATAACAAGCATCCACAAAAAACTACCTTACCCATACTATGTCAAAATAATTATTTCATTATGCTTCTTTCTCAGTTTAATTCCAACAACCATTATACTCTTTCATAACCATGAAGCTGTAGTATCAAATTGAAACTGACTAGCAATTCAAACTACAAATTTAAACTTTAACATTAAATTAGATTATTTTTCAACTCTTTTTATATCAGTAGCTTTATTTGTTACATGATCTATCATAGAATTCTCCTTATGATATATACACTCCGATCCATATATAAATAAATTCTTCAAATATTTACTTTTATTCTTAATCACTATAATAATTTTAGTTACAGCAAACAATTTATTCCAACTTTTCATTGGGTGGGAAGGTGTAGGAATCATATCCTTTCTATTAATTGGATGATGGTATGGACGATCAGAAGCTAATACAGCAGCTATACAAGCAATTCTATACAATCGAATCGGGGATATTGGATTCATCATATCTATAGCATGATTTATTCTTAACTCCAACTCATGAGAGCTACAACAAATCTTCACAACTCACAATGAAAACTACTTAATTCCAATACTAGGATTGCTAATAGCCGCTACTGGAAAATCAGCTCAATTTGGACTTCACCCTTGACTACCATCAGCTATAGAAGGCCCAACTCCAGTATCAGCCTTACTCCACTCAAGCACAATAGTAGTTGCAGGAATCTTTTTACTAATTCGATTTTATCCCATTACTCAAAATAATGAAACTATATTAACAATATGCTTATGCATAGGAGCGATCACTACACTATTTACAGCTATCTGCGCTATTACCCAAAATGATATCAAAAAAATTGTAGCTTTTTCCACTTCAAGCCAATTAGGTTTAATAATAGTAACAATCGGCATTAATCAACCACACCTAGCATTTTTACACATCTGCACCCATGCATTTTTCAAAGCAATGCTCTTCTTATGCTCCGGATCAATCATTCACAACCTAAAAGACGAACAAGACATTCGAAAAATAGGAGGATTATACAAAATCATACCTATTACATCTTCCTCCCTTATAATTGGAAGTCTAGCCCTCACAGGAACTCCTTTTCTTACAGGATTTTACTCAAAAGACCTAATCATCGAAGCCGCGACTACGTCGTATACAAACGCCTGAGCCCTAACCACTACCTTAATCGCCACACTACTTACTGCTGTCTACAGTACACGAATCATTTTTTTTGCCCTCCTCAATAACCCTCGATTCAACTTCACCTATAACATAAACGAAAATGATTCCTCAATAATTAACCCAATTAAACGACTAGCACTAGGAAGTATTCTAGCTGGCTTTTTTATAACTTATAACATTCCTATCACAAATACCCCTCAAATAACAATACCCCAAAATATAAAAATTATAGCATTATTGTTAACAATTTTAGGGTTTACTATCGCCACAGAACTAAACTCAATAACCAAAAACCTAAAAATCAAATATTCATCCAAACCCTCCAATTTTTCTAACATACTAGGCTATTTCCCTATACTTTCACACCGAGTTTTCCCACATATCAATCTATTTACAGGACAAAACCTAGCATTCTCAACAGTAGATTCTATTTGACTAGAAAAAATCACCCCTAAACATATTTCCATCATACAAATGAAAGCATCCATACTAACCTCAACCCAAATAGGAGCATTAAAATTCTACTTTCTATCTTTCTTTATCACCATAATTCTAGCAATTAGCCTTCTAATCTAATTAGCACGAGTGATCTCAAGAACAACAAAAATACAAGTAAATAAAGATCACCCAGCCACAAATATTAATCAATAATTATAACTATAAATTGCAGCTACTCCAGCAGGATCTTCACTGAAAAACCCTACATTACCTCCTTCTGCATCATAAATTACCCATTCACCCATAGCATAACAATCAATTAAGATTTCAACATGCTCATATTTCACTCAGCAGTAAAATATAATAGACTCAGACAGCGCACCTAAAAATAAAGAAAACCAAATAACAACATTAGACCCTCACGTTTCAGGATACTGCTCCATAGCTATAGCAGTAGTATAAGCAAATACAACTATTATCCCCCCTAAGTAAACTAAAAATACTACTAATCCTAAAAATGACCCACCACAACTCAAGATAATTCCACATCCTACACCACCACTAACAACCAATGCTAATCCTCCATAAATAGGAGAAGGTTTTACTGAAAAACTAATAAAACCAATTACAAAAATAATACTAAAAATATAAACAATATTTAAAATCATAATTCCCACATGGAATTTAACCATGACCAATGATATGAAAAACCATCGTTGTAATTCAACTACAAGAACTAGCTAATCTAATGACCAACCTACGAAAATCCCACCCCTTAATTAAAATTATCAATCACTCTTTCATCGACTTACCTGCTCCGTCCAATATTTCAGCATGATGAAATTTCGGTTCTTTATTAGGTGTATGTTTAATTCTACAAATCATTACCGGGTTATTTCTAGCCATACATTACACTGCAGATACAACCACTGCCTTCTCATCCGTTACACACATCTGCCGAGATGTAAACTACGGTTGACTAATTCGATATGCACACGCTAACGGAGCATCAATATTTTTTATTTTCCTTTATTTTCACATCGGGCGAGGGATCTACTATGGGTCCTACTCCTTTATAGAAACCTGAAACATTGGAGTGATCCTTTTATTCGCAGTAATAGCTACTGCTTTCATAGGATATGTACTTCCTTGAGGACAAATATCATTCTGAGGGGCAACAGTCATCACCAATCTTCTCTCAGCTATTCCCTACATTGGTCCAACTCTTGTAGAATGAATTTGAGGGGGATTTTCAGTAGATAAAGCAACCTTAACACGATTCTTTGCCTTTCACTTCGTACTACCTTTTATCATTACAGCAATAATTATAATCCATTTACTATTCCTCCATGAAACAGGTTCTAATAATCCCTCAGGATTAAATTCAGATTCAGACAAAATTCCATTTCACCCTTATTATACAATCAAAGATATTCTAGGATTATTATTTATACTTATAACTCTAATAGCATTAATTTTATTTTCACCAGATCTCTTAGGAGACCCAGATAACTATACTCCTGCTAACCCACTTAATACACCTCCTCATATTAAACCAGAATGATATTTCCTATTTGCATACGCAATTCTACGCTCCATCCCTAACAAGCTAGGAGGAGTCCTAGCATTAGTTTTCTCAATTCTAATCTTAATACTATTTCCCGTTCTACACATATCCAAACAACGTAGCATAGCATTCCGCCCTCTTAGTCAGTGTTTACTCTGAATCTTAGTAGCAAATCTAATTATTTTAACCTGAATTGGAGGTCAACCAGTAGAGCACCCGTTCATTACAATTGGACAACTAGCATCAATCTCCTACTTTTGCATTATCTTAATCTTCATACCAACAACAAGCTTTATAGAAAACAAATTACTCAAATGAAGAGCCTTAGTAGTATAAAAATTACATTGGTCTTGTAAACCAAAAACGAAGTACTATTCTTCCTAAGACATCTCCACTCAAGAAAGAAGCAAAACAGCCACACCATCAGTACCCAAAACTGATATTCTAATTAAACTATTTCTTGAATACATGCTATATTTATAGAATGTAGCTTATGTACGTCGTGCATTAATGCCTTACCCCATCAATATATGTAATAGTACATATATATGTATAACAGTACATAGACCATTATATGTATAATCAACATTAAGTTCCTAGCCCCATGCATATAAGCAAGTACATTTAACTAAGACGTGCATAATACATTACACTCTTAATTCCAAACAACTGTAAAACAACATGACTATTACAATCCAATATACACGATTTACTTTACATAAGACATATATATCCGTGATATAGACATTAGCTCATACTATTAAATAATCCTTGTCCAAACGTCTATCCCCTTCCATTAGAAGTAGATTAATCACCATCCTCCGTGAAATCATCAACCCGCTAGACAGGTGTCACCCTCCTCGCTCCGGGCCCATTACACGTGGGGGTAGCTAGAGTGAAACTTTATCAGACATCTGGTTCTTTCTTCAGGGCCATAAAATTCAATTCGCTCATTCGTTCCTCTTAAATAAGACATCTCGATGGATGACGGGTCTACTGGAAAGAAACCAGCAATGTCTCTAATTCAATGCATTTGGTAACTTTTTAATTTTAGGGATGCTGTGACTCAGCATAGCCGTCAAGGCATGAACGCGTCCAATTCTATTGTAGCTGGACTTATTAGTCAGTACCCTTGGCCCGCATAATAAAAATCCCGTAAGACATTCTTTTAATGCTAGAAGGACATAGATTATTTTTAACGACTGATACACGTATACACGTATACACACACGTATACACGTATACACACACGTATACACGTATACACACGTATACACGTATACACACACGTATACACGTATACACACGTATACACGTATACACACGTATACACGTATACACACGTATACACGTATACACACACGTATACACGTATACACACACGTATACACGTATACACACGTATACACGTATACACACACGTATACACGTATACACACGTATACACGTATACACACGTATACACGTATACACACGTATACACGTATACACACACGTATACACGTATACACACACGCATACACACACACATTTACTAACCAATAAGTATCTTTTAACAAACCCCCCTTACCCCCCGTAAAATTACAAATATAATACACAGGGATATTAACCCGTGCACCGCACTTAATATCTTGCCAAACCCCAAAAACAAGAAAAATTGAGTGCAAAATTGTAAAAATTCACGCTATCCAAAACTATTCTTATAGGATGTAAAAATAAAATTTTACCCTCATGTCAGTACAACATGCAACATATTTTTCTTAGAATGTTTTTTTACCTGTAATCCAGCTTTAGCTAATTTCAAGTCTATTTGTCCTACTTACATAA